CCCTGATGCAAATCAGTCAAAATAACAATAGCAATAGCTTTTGGATAGAAACCTAAAAAAATACATAGAAGAACTTGCGTCCAATAGGATTTGAACCTATACCAAAGGTTTAGAAGACCTATGTCCTATCCATTAGACAATGGACGCTTTTTTTCACATTTCTTGCTTTTTGACTTCTTGTTTGGTGTTCTTAAAAAGATGATATTAGAATCTACGTAATTTTCAATCTTAAAGATACACTCATAATAGAAAAATATTCTATTATGATGATTAATGATATTGAATATCATTATATTTTTTTGATATAGAATACTATATCATTCTAATAAGCGGGTAGCGGGAATCGAACCCGCATCGTTAGCTTGGAAGGCTAGGGGTTATAGTAGACGTTGATTCATCATTGTTAACGTCTCTAATTCAAAACCGAACATGAAACTTTGATTTCATTCGGCTCCTTTATGGATGTATGAATAAATATCAAGATTGAAATAAGACCTGAATGAAATCAAAAAATTGTTGAACCATAACATCTATGTCAGCTGTCGCTTTGAATGCATTCAAAGAGATTCGGCTTTCTAGACAATCCCCTCTGGAATATAGAATAGGATATTCTAACAATATTCTCTTAGTTATTTCGTCCTCTATTTCTATTTGATGTAATAGAATCCTTAGGAAAAGTTTTTTTCTTTCTACCGAGCTAAAACTAAAAAAAGGTTAATGTTTTTCGTAAACTAAAGACATCCTTATTTAATAGATAAGCTATTTTGTTTTAATCTTTCTTCTTTCTATTTCTAGAATAATAGGGAACGATTGAAGATTTAGTTACGATTTGAACTACACTTTTCTATCTTTATCCATGGATCCTTTATCCATACGCATAGTTATTGGGAGTCTTGATCCAATAAAACAAATTGTGTTTCGTTATTTGATAATTCAATTTTCAAAATTTATAAAAAATTTGAACCTTGGACTCAAATCACGAGAATTTAGATTCTTCCTCGACTCCTTCTTATTGAATTGATAGGTAAAGGAAAGGATTCAATCCTTTTTAGAAAAAAAAGTTTTTGTTCGGACTATCAAGAAAATCCGAGGGACCCCTTAACTATAAAAGGGATTACTAAAACGAATCACACTTTTACCACTAAACTATACCCGCTACAATGCCATTATTGTCTATAAATAAATCTTTTGTCGAATAAGAAGGTAATCTGACGTAATCAGAATCAAAATAAGAGATAGAATCAAAAAATAATAATGAAAATGATAGCATAGGTGGGTTTTAGTTTTTTTATTAGAACTAATTGGGTTTATTTCAATAAATTAGTTAAAGAGGACTCCTACCTTCCTACCTAATTATTAATAACTCACTAATAAGTTTCTTTCAGTACAGTACCCCTCCGAGGAGGGGGAAGAAAACAGGAAGAAAATAAAGAATATTACTAATATTCGAATTAGATTATTAATTCGATTCTAATTAATAATTATTATATAATCATAAATCGGGAAATAAAATAGAAGTCAATAATGCAATAAGAATAAATAAAAAAATGAAACTTTGATTCTATTCTATATCCTAGAATCAAAATTGTCCTTATATGGATATTTCATTCAATAAAAAGAATTTTGTTAAGCATTTTTTTGTAATATATATGATTTGGTACAAAAAAGGCCTGGCTAGGTATGAACCAAGCCAGGATAAGAAACTTAAAAATAGATTTCGACAGAAGAACTATTTTTTAGTTTCTTTCTTTTTTTTGAAAGAATTCTTTCGACCCTTGTTTTTTCAATATATATATTGATAGAATAGATTTTATCTAATATGAATAGAATTCTAATTTAACATCTAGTTTTTATAAAGATAACGCAAAATAAGGAAAGAGAGGAGTTTTTTTTCTATCTTACTTTTGTAAAGTAAGATTCAAAATTTCAAATTGGGAGAGATGGCTGAGTGGACTAAAGCGTCGGATTGCTAATCCGTTGTATGAGTTTTTCGTACCGAGGGTTCGAATCCCTCTCTTTCCGTTTTTGTTGATGAATTGATATTTTTTTGAAATTCAAAAATGTACAAAAAAGTCCTTTTTTTATTCGTCACGTCCGGGATTACGTCCTGGATCATTAGATAGGAATCCAAAGATAAAGAGAGAAACAAAGAATATCACTACTGTGTAAACAAAGAGTTTGAGAGTAAGCATTACACAATCTCCAATTCATTTTTTGACAAAAAAAAGAGAGAGAATAGATTATCCTTTTTTCTACCACATATCCTATTTCGACACCAATAAACAAAACGGTTTCTAGAAAAAGAACTCAAAAAGAAAATGTATTTGCAATAAAAGTCGGTTGATTTCAAAAAAAAAATTCTTTCCTATCTCCATCCTTTCCTACCCCCTATTGGGGGGCTCAAAGGGGGTTTCACTAAATCAAAGAATGAAATAAATTCAAAAGCAAAGTTTCTAAAAAGAATCAGAATGAGAAAAGAATTCCAATTATCAATTGTTTGAATCGAGGGTTCATATTCTAAAGTTTATCGAATAATTATTAGCATTTTCTTTCTCGGATAAATAATGTCTAGTACATTACTCAACATATTATCGAAAACTTACAGCAGCTTGCCAAACAAAGGCTAATAGAAAAAACAGAAGTGGTATTACTGGCATAATATCTACGATAGGATTCAAAAAAGCGTAGGCCTCTGGCAATTTGACTACTAAAAAACTACTTGAATTCAAATAAAGGTTGAAATGAAAACAGAAGTAGATCAAACTAAAGATATTAAGCATAATAAACATTTTGTTCCTGTATTGAACTTGGAGATAATTTGATTTTGATTGAGTTTTATTGGATATCTGGTAAAACAGAAAAAGAAAACTAAAAAAAAAGCCTTTTTTGAAAACTCACCCAATTTAAAACCGTTTGATTTTCAAAATAAAAGAGAAAGGAGAATAGAAGAAATCGTATTTTAGACAATATTTTAATTAAATTCTATCTAATGATCAATAAATTCATTTTTCCCTCTAGCTCTACGTGTCAAAATCCTAGGAACAATCAATTTTTTGATTGGAATTGACGAACAACCAATACTAATAATAATGTTTATTAGTATTGATTGAACAGAAAGACAAATGGGGCGTGGCCAAGTGGTAAGGCAACGGGTTTTGGTCCCGCTATTCGGAGGTTCGAATCCTTCCGTCCCAGGGCATACCTTTTTCTATTTTATATCTAGCAAGAATATAGATATTTTGAGAATAACGAAAGATTGTCATAAATGGATCTGAATCAAGTTGTGATTTGGATAACATAGGAACTATAGATTTCAAGAATTTGAAATCAATTTCAAACAAATTTACAAGAGATTGAACTCCCCCCCGTCCCCCCCCTTCATTCGATCTCTACTCTAAGAGTAGAGTATAGAGTAGTTAATATTATTATTGCTTAAGCTAAAAGAAATTAGTTAGGTGAAAAGCCTTAACCTCTCATATAACTATTATAACGATTAATAATCGAACACACTCATTTCAATACCTGGTCTAATACAAATTCGATGAAATTAAGCAGATGAAATGAATAGAATAAGTTTTTAAGAAAAAAATGGTATACATTATGTATTTTCTTTAAACCTTATTTTTTAGTATTTGATAAAAATAGCAAAACAAAATCGAATTTTAAATGGATCGAAATGTATGGAATAATAAGGAATTCATAGATCCTATATTTCTATTTGATTCCCCTTTATTTAGAATTTAATATTTCGTTTATTTAACTAAGGGTTATTTAACCCGCTCAGTCAGCCGAAACTACTCGTAAAAGAAAATCATGAATTTTTTCTTATTTTCTTTTTCAGTATGAACTAAACGAAAAGAATAGGAGACTTTACTTTTTTCAGTCTATATTTTTGTAATTAAGGAGGTTGAATTTTAGGATGGCTGATTTTGATGAGTCTATTTGATCATTAGTTTGATTCTATCGAAATGGTGGGTATTTTTTCAATTGTTATTAAAGACCTATTTCATTGAATTTTGTTTTTTTTTTTTAAGTATTTGATCCTCTGAAGATGGAATGTGGATTCAATAACAAAAATTTTGCAATTCCTAGATTTTTTACTCTTTCTGTTTCGATTTCGGATTGATAAATTGGTTTTTTTCTTTAGAAAAAAAAATATGCATTCCTATGGAACAACTGTAACGAACGAACAAATGACTATTCGCGATTCCATAATTGAATCAATTACATACCAATTCAACCCCGGAGGAATGTTATGGTAAAACTTCGTTTGAAACGATGTGGTAGAAAGCAACGCGCGGCTTGACAGACAGAATCGTTCGTGGATTCTTATATCCATCATTTGAATTATAAATGTGCTCTTGGCTCGACATCTTTTGTTTTCTTACACCAGAACCTTGGTTTTTTTTGGATTGTAGTGTAAGATAGTACGTGATGTAGCTCGAGTCGAAACTATTAATTCTTTTCTCAGGGGCAAGGAATCTAGGGTTAGTGCTAATTAATAAGTTTTAACAACTTTGTAAGTATAGTGATTTTTTTCTGTGTGATACTCTTTTCTATGAATTTTTTATAGAAAAAAAAGCATAAAATAAATGGGGGGCATGTTGCTGCCATTTTCAAACGATTTGAAGTCACCGAAGTAATGTCTAAACCCAATGATTCACGGTAAAGATCAAGTATCTTGGAACAAGAAAATCCCCCTTTTTTTATTGTCTCGACAACTAGATTAAGAACGAAGGGTCAAAATCAATTTTGTTTTAATGGGGACAAAAAAAGCTGGATTAGAGACTACTCAAAAAATGAAATGAATAGGCTTTTCTGATTTTCTTTTGAGCTATTTCATAGTTATTCAACTTGAGTTATGAGAAGAAAAATGTGTGTTTTTTTTCTATTGATATAAAAAAAAATAAATATAATCAAATAATATTATTATTTTTGAATATTTCTTAATACTTAATATTAGTCTAATTTCTTTATGGATCTATTTGACCTTGTATATATAGACATCACTTCAATTTCTCGAGCCGTACGAGGCGAAAACTTCGTATACGTTTCTGGGGGGAGTTAGCGTTCGTCTACATCTATCCCAATGAGCTGTTTATCTAATTGTTGCAATCGATGGTCGATCCCGAAGAGAAGGAAAAGATCTCTGTAAAATGGGTTTTTATGATCCTATAAACAGTCAAACCTATTTAAATATTCCCGCTATTTTATATTTTCTTGAAAAGGGTGCGCAACCTACAGGAACTCTTTTTGATATTTTCAAAAGGGCGGGGGTTTTTTATAAATTTCGTAAGAAATTCAATTAATAAAAAAAAGGAGAAGGGGGAAATTTTCATTTAGTTTTCTAACTTTTTTCTAGTAGATCCCCCTCTCCCTCCCTCTTTTTGTTTCTTAAAACTTTTTTTTACCGTGTCTTCTTTTTTATATATTGACAAGAGTCTATTGAGCAAATATAATTCGATCGTGGATAAACGTATCTGTTTACTCGCTTTGTTTTTTACTTGGCTTCAGTCAAAAGATTTTTACTAGATTTTCTATTTCTTTTATTTTGATTTTTATCTCAAAAATATTCTCTTTTTTGACTCTTAACTAAATGGGAATTTATGAAATTATTATTAATTTCATAATTTCAGAATTGAAAATTTTCAATGGATTTTTTGCTAGTTTGATGTTTTGATTGTGTTGTTCAATTTTATCTCTTTAGTTTTTTATCCAACCAAACATTGCCAATTTTTTGTTCTTCGGGTTGCTAACTCAACGGTAGAGTACTCGGCTTTTAAGTGCGGCTAGCATCTTTTACACACTTCAATGAAGTAAGGGATTCATTCATACCTTTTGTAGACTTTGTAAGACCACGACTGATCCTGAAAGGAATGACTGGAAAAAACAGCATGTCGTATGAATAGAGAATTCTGAGAATGTTTCAGTTTTACTTTAACTGGATCGGTTATAAAACTTATTTGAATTGAGAGTGTGAAAAAATGAAATTGATTCAGAATTCAGAATGAGGGTCGAATGAATAAATGGATAAAGTTTTCCGACTTCAATTAAGTTTTTATAAGAAGAAAAAAAAGAGTAACGAGCTTTTGTTCTAAATTTGAATGATTACCCGATCTAATTAGACGTTAAAAATATATTAGTGTCCAGTACGGGGGAAGAATTCTCCTTGAGTGCATGATTATAGTATCTTATCTATTTTCGTTTTTATTAATCAAATAAAATAAGTCCTAATTATTAGTTATGTCCTATTCTGGGTTGTCCATAAATGTGTAGAAGAAGCAGCATATTGATAAATATATTGATTTTCCAAAATCAAAAGAGCGATTGGTTTGAAAAATAAAGGATTTCTAACCCATCTTTGTTTTGTTATCCTAGAAACAAATATAAACTATTTAGATTGAAAGAGAGGATAGAGAGTCTGTTGATGAGTCTACCTGTCTCCGAGATATCTAGTATTTTCTTACTATAACGCTTTGTTTTGACTGCATCGCACTATATATCGTTTCATAATCAATAAATGGACTACTTTCTGTTTCTTTTGATTCCAATCCAATTTCAAATGGATCAATTTCAAGAATATTTAGGCCTAAATAGATCTTGGCAACACAACTTCCTATACCCACTCCTTTTTCAGGAGTATATTTATACACTTGCTCATCATGTTTTAAAGAGACCAATTAGATCTATTTGGTTAGAAAATGTGGGTTATGACAAAAGAATTAGTTCAATAATTGTTAAACGTTTAATTATTCGAATGGATCAACAGAATCCTTTGATTATTTTTGATACTCATTCTAGACAAAATAGGTTTTTTGCTTACAACAAGAATTTGTATTCGCAAATTCTATCCGAGGCATTTGCAGTCACTGTGGAAATTCCCTTTTCTTTTCGATTAGTATTTTCCTTAGAAAGGAAAGAGGTAGATCAATTTCGTAATTTACGATCAATTCATTCAATATTTTCTTTTTTAGAGGACAAATTGTCCCATTTAGATTCTGTGTCAAATGCACTAATACCCTATCACATCCATCTAGAGATCTTGGTGCAAACCCTACGTTACTGGTTGAAGGATGCCTCTTCTTTGCATTTCTTACGTTTCTTTCTCTATGAGTATTGTCATTGGAATAGGTTTATTCTTCAAAAGAATTGGTTTTTGAAAAAAACCAATCCAAGATTCTTTTTGTTCCTATATAATTTTCATATATGTGAATACGAATCCATCTTTTTTTTTATTCGTAATCAATCTTTTCATTTACGTTCAACATTTTCTGGATTCTTTTTTCAACGAATTTATTTCTTTAGAAAAATAAAAAATCTTGTCAAAGTATTTATTCATAATGAATTGCAGGACATCTTGGAGTCATGCAACGATCCTTTTATGCATTATGTTAGATATCAAGGAAAATCAATTCTTTCTTCAAATAATACGCCTATTCTGATTAATAAATGGAAATATTATTTTCTTCATTTATGGCAAGATCATTATTCTATGTGGTC